TACGCCCAGTTGCTTCTCGTGGATTTTCATAACCCTGCTGCGCAAAAATGGGATATGCATTTGAAATGGATGTCCGAGTTATTACATATATCATGATCGATACGGAAATGAATCGAGTCATCTGTTCCTTTACCCAAGAAAAGGTATTTCTATTTTGCATGGTCCAATCATTGATCCCGGAAATTTCTACAATAAATTAGGTAGGTAGCTAATATAGTTAGTATAGTTCCCTATCCACAATTTTGCTATTGTACTGGAATAATTGTACTCGAATCTAGGAGGAATCGAATTCCCTGAACGGGTAGAAGTATAAAGAGTGAGTAAGATTCAAAATGGTTTGTTTATGTACGAAATAACATTATGATTTGATTGATATCAGCGGATCAAATGAGTTCTTCATTCATTCAGTGAATGATAAATAACTACAAGTGAAGGAGATACACGATTTAAATAATGGAAGATCCAATATTTCAAAATTGTATCTAGAATGACTGGAAAAGTAGAAACAAGACCAGATATAATTTGATCGTTATGGGCAAATCCAAAATCTTTGTAGGCCGAACCAATCATTAATTCCCAACCATGGGGCGAGTGGAATCCGATACACAAATCAGTTAATAAAAGAATAGAAAAAGCTTTTATTGTGTCGCTTAAGTTATATAGAAATTCCTGAACCCAAGAATTAAGAATGACAAGTTCTTCATTACCCAAAATAGAATAACCGCTTAGAATAGCGAAACAGATTATATTTGCCGAGAAATCCAAAATGATATGGATATGATCTTCATTGTGCATTTTGATCAATTGTATCGCTTCTTTGTGGATTCCTATATGAAACTTTTGTATCTCTGTCTCTGGGTACTCCTTTATCATTTCGTCCAACAAGAATAGTTCTTCTAATTCTATGAATCTTTCTAGAACATTCTTTTCTTGAATATCATTAAAAAAGGTTTCGGATTGCCTGGTATTCCACCAATTAGTAACCCAAGGTTCCAGACTTTTATTAAATGAGAGAGAGATCCACCAGGGCAAAAAGACTATAGATGCAAGATATGGGAGGGGAGTCAATGCTTTCTTTTTTGGCACTTTTTTTTTTCAATCTGTTCTGTGAATTGTTAATGAACCTGCTTCATTCGTCGACCCTATCTGATCTGATATTTCTATGAAGCATGAGTTCTATAATCAGGTATGGAACCTATGGATCTATTCCCTCTTTTTTTCATTGTTTAGTCCTTGGATCTAGAAAGAATATAGAAGTAGAATAAAATGAAAATAAGGGCCCATTTCGAATGAAGAAATAATCAAATATTGTTCCCAGATACCTCATGGTCAAATTCGAACCAATTGCATCTTCATTTGTTCCTTTCGATGAATGCAACCACTTGAAGTAATGAATATTATTCGGATTTCGAGACGAAAAAACTTTCCTCAATCAATTATCTCGAAATGTTTCACTGGTTACCCACAGCCCAGGAACAATTGAAGGATCTTTTTGAAGAATATTGATGATGAAATCCGAAATGGGTGGCAAAAGGAGAGAAAAATTGGATGGTTATGAGAGATCCAATCGTTTGGTCATCAAGGAGCAAAAGAAAGGATAAGAGAAAAAGAAAGATCGATTGACAAATCACAAAAGAGAGATAATTTAGAGAGATAATCATTTGTATCTAACGTATCAATTCAAAATATTGGGCCTAAAAAGATGAATTCTATACTGTATTCCGAAATGTTCTCATATATGTGATGAATACATACTTATTAGACTTGTTACTAGTATGCAGGAATTGGGTTGAGTCCATATGCATAAAAATAGTTTTGGTGTACAAAAATTGCTTCGTATTATGGTTGTTCCGTATATGTCCGCTTGCTTTATTCTATAGGCCACAGCGGTATTACCAATGGAACGGGGGAGATAGAATCGAAATGCTTTGCTAGAATGAACCTTCCGAAGAAATTTTGGTTTTCTTTAAAGGGGATTACTGAGTTCCTTCCCTTATGCTGAGAAAGAAAAAATTCTTCATCAGTTCATTTCAAAATACTTCAATTGGTACGCGCAAGAAATAGGCCGATTCAGCAGCTTTTTGTTCAATTTCTCGTGGAGTCAAATTCTCATCAGTACGGGTCAAGGGAATAGCTCCCTGACCTCTGATTTCCATATAAAGGACACGACGAGGAGAAATACCCTCTTTAACTTCCATTCTGATCGACTGGATATCTCTCATAAGTAATCGAAGGAAGATGCGACGATTTATTCCAGGGAATCCCCAACGAAAAATACACACTACTTCCTCTTTTCTATCGAATCGATCATAACCACTACCTACATTCCACGAAATTGTGCACCACAAATAGGAACTAATGAACAGACCTGCGATCCCATAGAAAGACATCACGATCCCTTGGGGAAAAAAAACGATTTGCTGAGATGGAAATAAAGATATCAAATTCCTACCAAGATAACTGGAAGTTCCAACCAATAAGAATCCTAGTGAACCTAAAAAAAGGATACAGGCCCAGCAGAAATTACTTGTTTTTCGAGACCCCGTTATAAGTTCTATCCATATACGTTCTGATCGCCAGTTCATACTAGATCCAGTTGCATTCTATTGGAATTGAGAGAATAAGCCAAATGAATTTGACTTTACTTTTTTTGCTCCCGAAGTAACTCTCATCAACTAACACTATTATGATGTGAACCCTTAGGAGTAATTCATCGAATTGGTTAGATACAAAATAATAACATCCCCTTCATATGATCCTTTATGTCTATCTACATAACATATAGATACATTGACTTTCTATTTCAGATATCCGCCGATTTAAAACAGCTATACCCACATATACATGCATTTATCCATATATCATGTATCCGCATGCATAACTTTTTATTTCTTATTTGTGTTCGGAGGTAGCCACATGTCGTACCATATTTCACTACATAGATATCTGTATTATGATCCAAGTCCAAATGTTGAAATAAATTGTTTAGATTTGATCCCAGCGGATCTAAACAATCTTGTTTTTTTGAACATGAAGAAATAAAGACGCCATTGCAATTGTCGGAAATACTAGGCCCACTAAAGGCACAAAAATAGAGGGTAAGTTGAGATCTGTCATAAAATAGGTGCCTCGATTTAATATTTGTACCTGTTATAAAAGATATCTTATGATAAGTCTATCTATTAGAAGTATTATAAGTATATAATTATATACTAAGTGCAAGGAATGTAGAACTAAATAAGTGTACCTATTCATCTTTCTACAAGAAATATATGATAATCCGCTTTATTATTCTTGTTCCCCGCTCTTATCTTCTAATAAAGAGAATAAGGAGTTTCTTACAAGTTCCTGAAAAATTCGTTAGAATACGATAGAAATTCATAGTCAAAAATGGAGGTTCTCGGAAGATATAGAAATATACAACATTTCTATTTGTATTCGATTATTCTATTATGGATTTTCGTTATTCTCTATGTAAGGTAGGTAAGAGGGGGACATGAAATTCTTTTGCTTTTCCTAAATCTATTACGCGGAAGGAAGCATTCACTCTTTTCTCCTCTTGATAGAGGGTTCCTGATTACTAATCATGAATAAGGTAGGATAAAAAATAGATCTGGAGAAAAAAGTAATCATCCGAGACTTCTGATTCTGACTATAGAAGTTATGTCACCAAAGAAAACTCTATTCTTCTTCTTTTTTTTTTTTTTACTTTGATTCCGATAAACTAAAGTTCGCTACAAATAACTGAATCTGGTGCTTGACTTGAATTTTGATTCAAGGGAAAGTAACCGTGTAGCTGAAATAACTCACTCAGAACACCTTTTAAAGGATTACGTGGTACGATTGAATCGAATAAGCCCTTTTCGAATGAATACTCAGCCGCTTGTGAACCCTCGGGTACTGTCTTATTCAATGTTTGTTCAATTACTCTTTTACCCGCAAATGCAATGTAGGCATTGGGTTCGGCAATAATGATATCTCCCAACATACCAAAACTCGCTGTCACTCCACCGGTTGTAGGAGACGTAAGGATTGATACATAGAATAACTTTTTATTTGATTGATAATCATATAAAGCGGAAGAGATTTTCGCCATTTGCATCAAGCTCAAACTTCCTTCTTGCATGCGCGCTCCTCCAGAAGCACACACCATAATAATAGGTAGAGATCTATTAGTAGCATACTCGATCAAACGGGTGATTTTCTCGCCTACTACGGATCCCATACTACCCCCCATGAACTGAAAATCCATAACCCCAATTGCTATGGGAATACCATTTAGTTGACCCGTGCCTGTTTGAATAGCCTCGGTTAAACCTGTCTTTTTTTGATAAGAATCGATACGATCTCTATAAGGTTCCTCCTCCGAGTGAAATTCAATGGGGTCAATAGAGACCATGTCTTCATCCATAGGATCCCAAGTTCCCGGATCAATCGAAAGTTCGATTCTATCTGAACTACTCATTTTCAAATGATGTCCACAGTGTTCACAAATATTCATTTTTGACTTAAAAAATTTCTTATAATTTAATCCATAACAATTTTCGCATTGAACCCATAAATGTTTGTATTTTTTACTTATATCCAAATCATTAGTATCCACATCATTAGTATCCAAATCATTAGTATCCAAATCATTAGATTTTTCTCTTATATCGCTGCCATTATCATCAGTTCTTATACTAGAACTCCCACTGTCACTACCACTTACACTTTGATTACAAATCAAACTAGAAGCGTAACTTTCACAGGAATTGTCGCTATCATTTGAAATAGAACTCTCAATACTTATTTCAGAACGAAGATAACTATCAATGCAACTATTAATGTGACTATTCCAACTATATTTAGTATCATACATGTAACGATCGTAGTAGCGATTGTCATTCTTAGTAGACCCGCTATTCAGATAACTAGAATTCAGATAATTAGAAAAAGAACTTTCTAGTTCACTCAAAAAAGAACTATCATTTTCAATCTCAAAAATTTGATTTTCAATA